TTAAAAATAAGCTAAAATAAGCTTTTGGGTTCATACCCCAAATATAAAGGAAACCCCTTTTTTTTAAAAATAAAGTGCCTGATAAAAAGGATTATTCTGATAGGATAAATTATGTAAAATTTTACCTTTATTATATTTTATAGAATTAAACTATATCTTATAATTTCAAAAATTATCGTGCATCTTACACTAAAATATAATTTTTAAAATATGAGTAAAACTCACTAAGTTATTATAATATATTTATTTTAAATTTTATTCACAATTAACTCTAATAAAATATTTTTCTTATTTATTGTATTTTTTAGAACTTTAATTTCCATTTCATCAAATTCATGATTAGGATGTTGAATTGGTTTAGAAATTAATTTATTAAGATTCATCCCCCTAATATCTAACCCCAATAATTTACTAAATTCAGAAGCATCATTAAAATATTTTCTAACTCAATCTATTGCATCTATTAATTTCTTATTTTCTATCTTATTAAATCTTTTATTGTTAAAAAATTTTTTTATTAACAATATCATATCAATTCTTATTAATTCATCATTATTGATAAAAATAGGATCTATTCCCTTTCATTTTTGATTCCCAAATATTATAGAAGGATTATCATGATTTAACTGTTTTATTTTAATAACATGACAAAAAATTTCCCCCATAATTTTATTGTCTTATTATATAAATTTAAAATTTTTGTTTTTAGTGATAATTTTTAATGTATTAATTGGAACTATTAGTAGATTTAACCAAACATCATTACGAAAATTAATAGCTTTTTCATCAATTAATAACCTAGGATGAATGTTATCAGCATTAACCATTAGAGAAAATTTATGAATACTTTATTTTCTATTATACTCATTATTTATTTCTATTATATGTTTTCTATTTTATATTATTAATGTTTTTTATATTAATCAACTATTTAATTTAAATTTAAACTTTACAATTAAATTTTCAATTTTAATTAATTTTTTATCTTTAGGGGGATTACCCCCATTTTTAGGATTTTTTCCTAAGTGAATAATCATTAATTATTTATTAATTAATAATTTATTTATTATCTCTTTTATTTTTACAATATCAAGATTAATTATATTATTTATTTACATTCGAATTATTTATTCATCTTTTATATTTTACTCTATTAAATTAAAATGATATAAAATTTTTATTAAAAATAATTTTATAATTTTTATTAATATTTCTAGATTTATTTCCTTATTAGGTATAATTATTAGAACTTTATTTTTTTTTTAAGGTTTTAAGTTAAATTAAACTAATAATCTTCAAAATTATTTATAAAGAAATTTCTTTAAGCCTTAGTATATTTATTTACACCTTAAAATTTGCAATTTCATATCATAATTGAATATAAGACTTTATTTTAATAAAAGAGAAATTTCTCGTTAATAAATTTACAATTTATCGCTTATTATCCTCAGCCATTTTATTAGCGAAAATGATTATTTTCAACAAATCATAAAGATATTGGTACCTTATATTTTATTTTTGGAATTTGAGCAGGTATAGTAGGAACTTCATTAAGTTTATTAATTCGAACTGAATTAGGAAATCCAGGATCATTAATTGGAGATGATCAAATTTATAATACTATTGTTACAGCTCATGCTTTTATTATAATTTTTTTTATAGTTATACCAATTATAATAGGAGGATTTGGTAATTGACTAGTACCCCTTATATTAGGTGCTCCTGATATAGCTTTCCCACGAATAAACAATATAAGATTTTGATTATTACCCCCATCATTAATTTTATTAATTTCTAGAAGAATTGTAGAAAATGGAGCAGGAACAGGTTGAACAGTGTACCCCCCACTTTCAGCTAATATTGCTCATGGAGGATCTTCAGTTGACTTAGCAATTTTTTCCTTACATTTAGCTGGAATTTCATCTATTTTAGGAGCTATTAATTTTATCACAACAATTATTAATATACGAATTAATGGTATATCATTTGATCAAATACCTTTATTTGTATGAGCAGTAGGAATCACCGCTTTATTATTAGTTCTTTCCCTCCCAGTTTTAGCGGGAGCTATTACTATACTCCTTACAGATCGAAATATTAATACCTCATTTTTTGATCCTGCTGGTGGGGGAGATCCAATTTTATATCAACATTTATTTTGATTTTTCGGTCACCCAGAAGTTTATATTTTAATTTTACCAGGATTTGGAATAATTTCTCATATTATTTCTCAAGAAAGAGGAAAAAAAGAAACATTTGGATGTTTAGGAATAATTTATGCCATAATAGCAATTGGATTATTAGGATTTATTGTATGAGCTCATCATATATTTACAGTAGGAATAGATATTGATACACGAGCTTACTTTACATCAGCTACCATAATTATTGCTGTTCCAACAGGAATTAAAATTTTTAGTTGATTAGCTACACTACATGGAACACAAATTAATTATAGACCCTCTATATTATGAAGTTTAGGATTTATTTTTCTTTTTACTGTAGGTGGATTAACAGGAGTTGTTTTAGCAAATTCATCAATTGATATTACTCTTCATGATACTTATTATGTAGTAGCTCATTTTCATTATGTTTTATCAATAGGAGCTGTATTTGCAATTATAGGAGGTTTTATTCATTGATATCCCTTATTTACAGGTCTAATAATAAATAATTATTTATTAAAAATTCAATTTATTTCAATATTTATTGGAGTAAATTTAACTTTTTTTCCTCAACATTTTTTAGGTTTAGCTGGAATACCTCGTCGTTATTCAGATTATCCAGATAGTTTCGTATCATGAAATATTATTTCATCTTTTGGATCATATATTTCACTTATTTCTATAATAATAATAATTATCATTATCTGAGAATCTATAATTAATCAACGTATTATTTTATTTTCTTTAAATATACCTTCCTCAATTGAATGATATCAAAATTTCCCTCCCTCAGAACATTCATATAATGAATTACCAATTTTAAGTAACTTCTAATATGGCAGATTATATGTAATGGATTTAAACCCCATCTATAAAGGTTTATCCTTTTTTTAGAAATGGCAACATGATCCAATTTAAATTATCAAAATAGAGCATCCCCATTAATAGAACAAATTATTTTCTTTCACGATCATACTTTAATTATTTTAATTATAATTACAATTTTAGTCAGATATTTAATATTAAATTTATTTTTTAATTCTTATATTAATCGATTTTTATTAGAAGGTCAAATAATTGAATTAATTTGAACAATTTTACCAGCTATTACTTTAATTTTTATTGCTTTACCATCCCTCCGTTTACTTTATCTATTAGATGAACTTAATAACCCATTAATTACATTAAAATCAATTGGCCATCAATGATATTGAAGTTATGAATATTCAGATTTTAATAATGTTGAATTTGATTCTTATATAATTAAATCAAATAGAGATATAAATAATTTTCGTTTATTAGATGTTGATAATCGAATTGTTTTACCTATAAATAATCAAATTCGTATTTTAGTAACAGCCACAGATGTTATTCATTCATGAACAATCCCATCTTTAGGTGTTAAAGTAGATGCTAATCCTGGTCGATTAAATCAAACAAGATTTTTCATTAATCGACCAGGAATTTTTTTTGGGCAATGTTCTGAAATTTGTGGAGCTAATCATAGATTCATACCAATTGTAATTGAAAGAATTTCAATTAAAAATTTCATTAGTTGAATTAATAATTATTCATTAGATGACTGAAAGCAAGTATTGGTCTCTTAAACCACTTCATGATAATTTAGCAACTATCTCTAATGAAAAGAATTAGTTAATAAATAACATAAATATGTCAAATTTAAATTATTACTAAGTAATATTCTTTTATTCCTCAAATAATACCAATTAATTGAATTTTTTTTTTTATTTTTTTTATTTGTATTTTTTTAATTTTTATCATTATAAATTTTTATATTTTTAATTATAAAATAATTAAAATAAATAATAAAAATATAATTAAAACTTCCAATAATCAAAATTGAAAATGATAAATAACTTATTTTCAATTTTTGATCCATCAACTAATATTTTAAATTTACCATTAAATTGAATTAGTACTTTTATTGGATTAATATTTATTCCTTATTCTTTTTGATTTATCCCTAATCGACATTTTATTATATGAAATTTTATTTCAAACAAACTTCATAATGAATTTAAAACTTTACTTGGAAATAATAGATTTAAAGGTTCAACTTTTATTTTTATTTCACTTTTCTTTTTTGTATTATTCAATAACTTTTTAGGTTTATTCCCCTATATTTTTACAAGTACTAGTCATTTAAATATCTCTCTCTCAATCTCATTAACATTATGATTAAGATTTATAATTTATGGATGAATTAATAATACTCAACACATATTTATTCATATAATCCCTCAAGGTACACCAACTATTCTTATGCCATTTATAGTATTAATTGAAACAATTAGTAATATTATTCGACCAGGAACTCTAGCAGTACGTTTAACAGCCAATATAATCGCTGGACATTTATTATTAACATTATTAAGAAGAACAGGAACTAACATATCAAATTATTTCTTGATTATTCTAATCTTTATTCAAATTTTACTACTAATTTTAGAATCAGCAGTTGCGGTTATTCAAGCGTATGTAATTACTATTCTTAGTACACTTTATTCTAGAGAAGTTAATTAATGTCAATAAACCATAATCATCCATATCATTTAGTAGATTATAGACCATGACCTTTGACAGGAGCAATTGGAACTATAACATTAGTAACAGGATTAATCAAATGATTCCATAATTTTAATATTAATCTTCTTATATTAGGATATTTAATTGTATTATTAACTATATATCAATGATGACGAGATGTATGTCGAGAAGGAACATACCAAGGTAAACATACTATATTAGTGTCTAATGGACTTCGATGAGGAATAATTTTATTTATTATTTCAGAAATTTTTTTTTTTATTTCATTTTTTTGAGCATTTTTTCACAGAAGTTTATCCCCAAATATTGAAATCGGAGCTATGTGACCCCCAATAAGAATTATTCCCTTTAATCCTTTCCAAATTCCACTATTAAATACTATTATTTTAATTACATCCGGAATTACAGTAACTTGAGCTCATCATTCCCTTATAGAAAATAATTTTACTCAAACTTCCCAAAGTTTATTTATTACAGTTATACTAGGAATTTATTTCACAATTTTACAAGCTTATGAATACTTAGAAGCTCCATTTACTATCGCCGATAGAATTTATGGATCAACTTTTTTTATAGCAACAGGATTTCACGGACTTCATGTAATTATTGGAACAATTTTCTTAACTACTTGTTTTATTCGTCACTTAAATAATCATTTTTCAAGAAATCACCATTTTGGATTTGAAGCAGCAGCATGATATTGACATTTTGTAGATGTAGTTTGACTTTTCCTTTACATCTCAATTTACTGATGAGGAAATTAATTATTTATATAATATATTTAGTATATTTGACTTCCAATCAAAAAGATTAATATCACATTAATATAAATAATTACTACACTAATAATTATATCTTTAATAATAATATTAATTTCAAATCTAATAATAATAATTTCATTTATTATCTCAAAAAAATCACTTCTAGATCGAGAAAAATGTTCTCCATTTGAATGTGGATTTGATCCAAAATGTTTAGCCCGAATCCCATTTTCACTACACTTTTTCTTAATCACTATAATTTTTTTAATTTTTGATGTAGAAATTGCTCTTATTTTCCCCATTATTCCAACTTTTAAAATAGTTAATTTTATTATTTGATATAAAGTTAGATTTTTTTTTATTATTATATTATTAATCGGATTATACCATGAATGAAATCAGAATATATTAAACTGAATTAATTAAATACTAAATAATTTAATAGGATTATAGTTTAAATAAAACATTTGATTTGCATTCAAAAAATATTGAAATTCAATTTATCTTAAATAAGAAGCAATTTGCATTTAGTTTCGACCTAAAAGATAGAGTATAATATACTCCTTATTTATTAATTGAAACCAAAATAGAGGTATATCACTGTTAATGATAAAATTGAATATAAATTCCAATTAAGAAATATATTTCAATTAAGCTGCTAACTTAATTTATAGTGATTAAAATCATTAATATTTCTATTTATATAGTTTAATTAAAAACATTACATTTTCATTGTAATAATAAAATAAATATATTTTTATAAATAATATTTACATATATATATATATATATATATATATATATATATATATAATTATTTAAAGATTAATTAATCACCCTAATATCTTCAATATTATACTCTTAAATTTAAGCTATTTAAATCTATAATATTAACATAAAAATAAAAATTATTATTCATAAAACAAATCTAAATAAAAAAATTTTAAAATTATTCAATTGATAAATATAAAAAATTATAGAATAATTTTTAATAATATTATAAATACCTTGTCTTTTATAAATTTCCCCCCAACCTATATCAATATTTTTTAATAATTTTTGACCCAAACTTAAAAAACTATAATTTATTATATATGTTGATAAACCAGGTAAAAATCATATTATAGTTAAAAAAATTCTTAAATTATAAGTTAACATAAATTTATTAACAGAATAAATATTCATATTTCTAATTAAATAACCTATAAATATCCCAATTAATCTAACATAAATAACTATTATTTTTATATTAAAAGAAAGATAAATTATATAAGGATAATTAAAAATTATTCATGATAAAAATCTCCCAGAAATTAATCTTATAAATAATAATAAAAATATTCCCTTTAATATAATAAAATCTTCATCATATAAATTATAAATAGATAATAAATTAAAATCATTCACTATTAAATATATCAATAAACGAATAGTATAAAATATAGTTAACCCAGTAGAAACATAATATAAATAATAAATAAATAAATTTAAATTACTCATTCTAACAATTTCTAAAATTATATCCTTAGAATAAAATCCAGCTAAAAAAGGAATTCCACATAAAGCTAAATTAGAAATATTCATACATAGAGAAGTTAAAGGAATATATAATCTAATCCCTCCCATTATTCGAATATCCTGATTATCTCTTATTATATGAATAATAACCCCCGCACATATAAATAATAAAGCTTTAAATATAGCATGAGTTAATAAATGAAAAAAAGCTAAATCACCATAACCTATTCTTAAAATTCTTATTATTAACCCCAATTGTCTCAGTGTAGAAAGAGCAATAATTTTTTTTAAATCAAACTCATAATTAGCACAAATCCCAGCTATAAATATAGTTAAACCTGATAATAATAATAATAACTTAAAAAAAAATATATCAACTAATAAATTATTAAATCGAATTAATAAGTAAACTCCAGCAGTAACTAAAGTAGAAGAGTGAACTAAAGCAGAAACTGGAGTTGGAGCAGCTATAGCAGCAGGTAATCATGATCTAAAAGGAATTTGAGCTCTTTTAGTTATAGCAGCTAAAATAACTAAAATACCAATAATTTTTATTGAATAATCATTAGATATAAAATTTAAATAAAAAATATAATTTCATCTACCATAATTTACCATTCATGAAATTAATATTAAAATTATAACATCACCAATTCGATTTGATAGTGCTGTTAATATACCAGCATTATAAGATTTAATATTTTGATAATAAATAATTAAACAATAAGAAACTAAACCTAAACCATCTCAACCTAAAAAAATTCTAATTATATTAGGTCTAATAATTAATAAAATCATTGAAAAAACAAATAATAATACTAAAATAATAAAACGATTTAAATTTAATTCTGAACTTATATATCTCTTTCTATAAAAAATTACTGAGGAAGAAATCAAAGAAACAAATATTATAAATAATAAAGATATTCAATCCAATAAAATAGATATAACAATATTTATAGAATTAAAAGAAATAATCTCCCATTCTAATAATATTACTATATTATTTATAATAAAATAAATTATCATAAAAAAATTAATCAACATAAAAAAAAATAAAAAAAAAAATCTAATAAAACAGAGAGAATATTTATTAATAACTTAAAATGAATATATTTCACATTTTTGACACCACAAATCAATATTTTATTTAAATTATTTAAGTAAAATCAAATTATTCTATAATCAATTTTTAAAACTAATATATTTAAAGGTAATCAATGCAATATTAATATTAAATACTCTCGAGATACCCCTCTATAAAATCTATAAACTCCTAAATTATAATTACCATGTTGGGTATATGAAAATAAATATAAACTATAACCAGCTCTAAAAAAAGAAATTCCTATTAATATAATTATTCTAATTCAAGATCATCTTATTAATCTATTAATTAATCTAATTTCCCCCATTAAATTTAATGAAGGTGGGGCAGCTATATTAGAAGATATAAATAAAAATCACCACATTCTTATTGAAGGTATAAAATTTATTATTCCCCTATTTAAAAATAATCTTCGTCTTCCTAAACGCTCATAACTAATATTTGATAAACAAAATATCCCAGAAGAACATAACCCATGACCGATTATTAAAATATAAGCTCCTATAAAACCTCAATAATTTATAGTTATAATACCCCCAATTACTATACTCATATGTGCCACCGAAGAATAAGCAATTAAAGATTTCATATCAACCTGACAAAAACATTTTAATCTAATATATAAACCCCCAATTAATCTAATAACAACCCAAATAAATCTTATTTTTAAATTAATTTTCTGTAAAATAATTAAAATTCGTAATAACCCATAACCACCTAATTTTAATATAATAGCAGCTAAAATTATAGAACCAGAAACAGGAGCTTCAACATGAGCCTTAGGTAATCATAAATGAGTAAAATATATAGGCATTTTAACTAAAAAAGCTATTACTATTCTCAAATATAATAATAACATATCATAATTATAAAATTTTATAAAATATATTATTATACTTCTTATTTTTTCATAAACAAAAAAAATCCCCAATAACAAAGGTAAAGAAACAAAAAGAGTATAAAATAATAAATATATTCCAGCTTGAATTCGTTCAGGTTGATAGCCCCACCCAATAATTAATATTAAAGTAGGGATTAATCTCCCCTCAAAAAATAAATAAAATATAAATAAATTTATAACTCTAAAAGTTATATATAATATAATCAACAATAAAACAATATTTAACAAAAAAAAATTATCATAAAATTTTATTTTATATAAGTTTTCTCTTGCTATAATTATTAAACTTCTAATTCAAATTCTTAATAAAATTAACCCATAAGATATTAAATCGCAACCTAATATATAACTAAGATTAGAAAAATTCATAATACTTAAAGTTAAATTTATAAATATTATTATTATTATTATTATTATTAATTGAACCATTCAAAATATATTTTTTTTAAAACATAAAGGAATTATAAAAACAATTATAAATAAAAATTTTATCATTTAAATTAAATTATATCTTTGAAAATAATCATTTCCGTGAGTTCGAATTATAGAAACTAAAATAGAAAGCCCTAAAGCCCCCTCACAAACTGAAAAAACTAAAAAAACTATTAATATATATATATTATAATCTAATATTATTAAATATATCATTAAAAAAAAAAAAATTCTTAAAACTATAAACTCCAATCTCAATAACACAATTAATAAATGTTTGTGCTTTGACACAAAAATTATATTTCCAAATAAAAATATTAAAAAAATTACCAATCATATATTTATTATCATTTGTTTTTATAGTTTAATAAAAAACTTTGGTCTTGTAAATCAAAAATAAGAAAATTCTTTAAAAACTTCAAAGAAAAAGAATATCTTTATCAATAATCTCCAAAATTATTATTTTTATTAAACTACTCTTTGATATCATTAAAATATTTTTATCTTTATCATTAATTTCAACATCAATTTTTATATTTTTTTTAAATCACCCATTTTCAATAGGATTAATAATTTTAATTCAAACTCTTTTTATGTGTATGTTATCAAGAATATTAATCAATACTTATTGATTCTCTTATATTTTATTTTTAATTTTCTTAGGGGGATTATTAGTTTTATTTATTTATGTTTCTAGAATTGCCTCAAATGAATTATTTAAAATTTCTCCATTTAACAAAAGATTTTTTTTTATTTTATTTATTTTATTAATTATTAGATTTTTATATAAAAATAATTTATCTTGAATAAATTTTTCATTTAATGATGAAATAAATAATTTTTTTAATTTATTTTTATTTTTTAACAATGAATTTAATTTTAATTTATCTAAATTATATAATGAACAAACTTACATATTAACTTTAATAATAATTATTTATTTATTTATTGCTCTTGTTGCAGTAGTAAAAATTACTAATATTTTTTTTGGTCCATTACGATCCTGCATTTAATATTAAAATAACTAATGATAAATATGTTTAAACCAATTCGAAAAACTCACCCTATTATTAAAATTATTAATAATTCATTAATTGATCTTCCATCCCCAACTAATATTTCAGCATGATGAAATTTTGGATCCCTCTTAGCCTTATGTCTTATAATTCAAATTATTACAGGATTATTCTTAACTATATATTATACAGCCAATATTGAAATAGCTTTTTATAGTGTAAATTATATTTGTCGAAATGTTAATTATGGTTGATTAATTCGAACTCTACATGCCAATGGAGCATCATTCTTTTTTATTTGTATTTATTTACATATTGGACGAGGAATTTATTATGAATCATTTAACTTAATATATACATGAATAATTGGAGTTATTATTTTATTTTTATTAATAGCTACCGCATTTATAGGATATGTATTACCCTGAGGACAAATATCATTTTGAGGAGCAACTGTTATTACTAACTTACTTTCAGCTATCCCCTATTTAGGAACTATGTTAGTAAATTGAATTTGAGGGGGGTTTGCTGTAGATAATGCAACATTAACCCGATTTTACACATTTCATTTTTTATTTCCCTTTATTATTATAATATTAACAATAATTCACTTACTATTTCTTCACCAAACAGGATCCAATAACCCATTAGGAATTAACAGTAATCTAGATAAAATTCCATTTCATCCATTTTTTACATTTAAAGATTTAATTGGATTTATTATTTTAATCTTATTATTAACAATACTTTCCCTAATCAACCCATATTTACTGGGAGACCCAGATAATTTTATTCCAGCTAATCCATTAGTAACACCTATTCACATTCAACCAGAATGATATTTTTTATTTGCATATGCTATTTTACGATCAATCCCAAATAAATTAGGAGGAGTTATCGCCTTAGTAATATCAATTTTAATTTTAATCATCTTACCATTTACTTTTAATAAAAAAATTCAAGGAATTCAATTTTATCCCATAAATCAAATCTTATTTTGATTCTTAATCACAATTATTATCTTATTAACTTGAATTGGTGCCCGATCAGTTGAAGCCCCATATATTATCACAGGACAACTATTAACAATTTTATATTTTTCTTATTTTATTATTAACCCTATTTTAAATAAAATATGAGACAATTTAATTTTTAATAATTAATTAATGAGCTTGTTATTAAGCATTTGTTTTGAAAACATAAGAAAGAATATTTATTCTATTAATTTATACTAAAATTATTTAATAATATAAAAATATTTTTAAACCTATAAAAAATAATAAAAAATTTAAAGAAATAGGTAAATATCTTTTTCAACATAAATATATTAATTTATCATAACGATAACGAGGTAAAGTACCACGAACTCAAATAAAAAAAAAAGATAAAAAAACTAACTTTAAATAAAAAATTAAAGTTAAATCATAACCCCCTATATACATAATAACAAATAATAAACTTATAAATAAAATTCTAGAATACTCAGCTAAAAAAATTAAAGCAAACCCCCCTCTTCTATATTCAATGTTAAACCCCGAAACTAATTCTCTTTCCCCCTCTGCAAAATCAAAGGGAGTACGATTAGTTTCAGCTATTATAGAAGATAAAAAACACAATCTTAGGGGTATTATTAAAAATAAAAACCAAACTATAATTTGATAATCAAAAAATTTTATTAAATTAAAATCTAAAATTATAATAATTCTAGATATTATAATTAAAGACATTCTTACCTCATAAGAAATAGTTTGAGCTACAGCCCGTAAACCCCCCAATAAAGAATAATTTGAATTTGAAGATCATCCAGCAACTATTAATGTATAAACCCCAATTCTAGTACAACACAAAAAAAATAAAATACCTAAATTAAATATAATTATATTAAATATATAAGGAATTAATACTCATAATATTAAAGACAAAATAAATCTTATTACAGGAGAAAAATAATAAACTAAATAATTTGAATAATTTAAATAAACTTGTTCCTTAGAAAATAATTTAATAGCATCACAAAAAGGCTGTAATAAACCCATATATCCTATTTTATTCGGACCTTTACGAATTTGAATATAACCCAAAACTTTACGTTCTAATAAAGTTAAAAAAGCAACTCCAATTAATACACCAACAATTAAAAATAAAATACCAACTAAAATATTAATTAAATCTATTAATGCCATATACTATTTATATATTAAATAATATACATATATGAATTCTAAAATCATTACAATTTTCTGCCAAAATAGTTTAAAACTATATTATTAATATTCCAATAAATAAAATTATTTTAAATATTTGATCCTTTCGTACTAAAATATTTTATTTTATTAAAGATAGAAACCAACCTGGCTTACACCGGTTTGAACTCAGATCATGTAAGATTTTAATGATCGAACAGATCAAAATTTTAAACTTTTGCATTTAAATTTTATCTTAATCCAACATCGAGGTCGCAAACTTTCTTTTTTATTTGTACTAAAAAAAAATATTACGCTGTTATCCCTAAGGTAATTTTTTCTTTTAATCACTATTAATGGATCAATTAATCACTTATTTATGTTAATTTTTTAAAAAAAGTTTATTAAATTTTTCTATCACCCCAACACAATATTTTATTTACTTAACATAATTTAATTATATTTTTCATATTAAAAAAATAAAATATAAAACTCTATAGGGTCTTCTCGTCTTTTAATTTTATTTTAGCTTTTTAACTAAAAAATTAATTTCTAATTATAAATTAGAGACAGTTTATATCTCATCAAATCTTTCATACAAGTCTTCAATTAAAAGACTAATGATTATGCTACCTTTGTACAGTCAATATACTGCAGCCCTTTAATGTCCTATCAGTGGGCAGATTAGACTTTAAATTATTATCAAAAAGACATGTTTTTGATAAACAAGTGAATATAAAATTTTGCCGAATTCCTTTAATTTACTTATTTATAAATTTAATTTAATTTATTATATTATACTAATTTTATCATTATTTCTAATTTTATTTAATTATAAATTATTTTTTCATAAAAATTTAAATTTTTTTATTTTAAATTTTATTAAAAATAAAATTTTTTATAATAAATTATAATTTTTAAACAATATAAATTTTAAAAATTTTAATTTTAAATTAATTAATTATAAATTTTTAATTTAAAGCTTATCCCCTAAAATATTAAAATTTAAATTTTTATAATTAATTAAATAATTATAAAATTATTTAAATTTAAAATTAAATTTTTTTCTGAAAAAACTAGATATATTTAAAAACGATTAACATTTCATTTCTAATTAATTATTTAAAATAATTATTCAACATTAACTTTATTAATTAATTAACTCTTTTAAATTCGAGATTTATTTAAATAAATTATTATTATTTAATAAACTCTGATACACAAGATACAATAATTAAAATTTACTTTTTAATTAATTTTATTTCATCTATTTATAACTTCCTTTACAGTAATATTTAACTATAAAAATATTAATTTTTTCTATTAAAAATACTTAAACCCCCATTTTTTCTTTTTAATATTAAAATTTTTTTTATTAAATTTAAATTTATTAATTTTCCCCCTCAAATTAATTAATTTTTAATTTCTTTTCAATGTAAATGAAATACTTTATACAAGCTCTAATTTGTTCTTTCTAGAAACACTTTCCAGTACCTCTACTTTGTTACGACTTATTTCAATTTTTAAATGAAAGTGACGGGCAATATGTACATATTTTAATTTTTAATCATTTTAATAAATTAATTAAAATTACATTTAAATCCACCTTCAAATTTTTATTACAAAAAAAAAATTATTCATTTAATTATAATTAATGTAATCCATCATATTCTTAATTATATTCTGCATCTTGATCTGATTTAACTTTTAATTTTAAATATTAAATATTATTTTTCCTTAAAAATATTTTTTTAACAATGATATACAAAATTATAAATTAAGTAAATTTATTCGTGGATTATCAATTATTAGACAGATTCCTCTAAATGAACTAAAATACCGCCATGTTATTTAAGTTTCAATAAATTATTATTTACTATTTTAGTATTATAAATTAAATTTTTAATAATAGGGTATCTAATCCTAGTTTATATTAAAATTTATTAAATCATAATTTTAAAATAAAATTTAATCAAATTAAAATTTCACTTAATAATTTAATATTTATTTTAATTATTTAATTATTTATTATATACTGAAATAATTTAATTTAACTTTTGTTTAACCGCAACTGCTGGCACAAAATTAGTTATTAATTTTTATATTACTAAATCTTAATTTCTTAAATTTTTAATATTAATTACTACTAAAATAAAATTAATTATTTTTAAAATAATTAAAATTATATACTAAAATTTATATGTAAAATAAATTAATAATAAATTTCAAAAACATAATTATTTTATTATATATTGAAAAATTTTGCATAGAATTTTTTTTTTTTTTTTTTTTTATATTATATATTTAATATAAATTAATAAATTTTTATTATTTCTCTTATTTTTTTTTTTATAATATTAATATTAAAAATTAATTTCATTATAATCCTAATACAGATCATTTAAATAAAGAATAATTAATAATTTTTAAATTAAATTAAATTTATTTAATTTATTTTTTAATTTAATATTTATTAAATAATTATACATATATATATATAATATAATAAAATTAAATTTATATATATATATATATATATACATATATAAATTATTTAACCATTCTTAATAATTTTTATAATAAATAAAAAAAA